TATATTGATGATATATAATTCCAATATGTAAGGTCTATGAGTCATCTCATAAAAAATCTGTGTAATAAAGCATCAATACGGATTCATCATTAAATGGATCTGCTCATCGAACAAAAAATAAAGAGCTTCGAGCCAATAAAGACTAAGAATATTGACTCAAGAACTAATAGCTCCATTGTAGAATTCAGACCTAACCATTAAATAAGAAGCGATGGGAACGACGGAACCTGTGAATTCAAAAGATTCTATGAAAATGAATTTGAATGATTCATTGATCGGGATGGCGGAACCGACCAGAGACCAATTCATCTATTCGGAAAAGTTATGAACGAATGATAGAACTGAAATAGAAATTGAAAGAGTAAATATTCGCCCGCGAAAACTTTATTTTCTTGGATTGCTAAATTTGGGTCAATCCAATACGATAAAGAGTAAAACAAAAAAAAGATTCCTTTTAACATTCTAATATCGATAAATAGAAGAAAAAATAGTTTAGTTATAGTTATTTATATTATATTAATTAATAGTTATTAATATATATTTAATTTCATTATTATTATTATATATATCTATACAAACAAAATAGACAAATCAAGATATACAAATTAGTAAGATTTGATCTAGATTAAATGAAATCCATGATTCAGTTATTAAAATTAAATATAAATCTATGCATAATATTATATCTGAATAGAATTCAAATTGAACTCAAAATCTTTAATTTGAATTTATTTTATTCGCGAGGAGCTGGATGAGAAGAAACTCTCACGTCCGGTTCTGTAGTAGAGATGGAATTCAAAACAAACCATCAACTATAACCCCAAAAGAACCAGATTCCGTAAACAACATAGAGGAAGAATGAAGGGAATATCTTATCGAGGTAATACTATTTGTTTTGGTAAATACGCTCTTCAGGCACTTGAACCCGCTTGGATCACATCTAGACAAATAGAAGCAGGTCGACGAGCAATGACACGAAATGCACGTCGCGGTGGAAAAATATGGGTTCGTATATTTCCAGATAAACCGGTTACAGTAAGACCCGCAGAAACACGTATGGGTTCAGGTAAAGGCTCTCCCGAATATTGGGTAGCGGTTGTTAAACCAGGTCGAATCCTTTATGAAATGGGTGGAGTAACAGAAACTATAGCCAGAAGGGCTATTTCAATAGCAGCGTCCAAAATGCCTATACGAGCTCAATTTATCATTTTGGGATAAAAAAGAAATAGGCCTTACTTAAAAACTTAAAAATAGTGGGTGCAGGTTTCTTTTTTTGGACAAAAAATATTTCTTTTTTTCTTCGACCTTTGTATTGTAAAAAACAGATAAAAAAATGATATGATTCAACCTCAAACCCATTTGAATGTAGCAGATAACAGCGGGGCTCGAGAATTGATGTGTATTCGAATCATAGGAGCTAGCAATCGTCGATATGCTCGTATTGGTGACGTTATTGTTGCTGTGATCAAAGACGCAGTTCCAAACATGCCTCTAGAAAGATCAGAAGTGGTCAGAGCTGTAATTGTCCGTACTTGTAAAGAACTTAAACGTGACAACGGTATGATAATACGATATGATGACAATGCTGCAGTTGTGATTGATCAAGAAGGAAATCCAAAAGGAACTCGAGTTTTTGGTGCGATTGCCCGAGAATTGAGACAGTTCAATTTTACTAAAATAGTTTCATTAGCTCCCGAGGTATTATAAAATAAGACCACGATATGGTTATAGTAGGGTATTTAAAAGAAATAGATTAAGATTCATTTAGTAGATTTTCTCTCACGTATATACCTTTCCAAATTAATATTTATAAACAAACACGTAAAAAAAAAAAAAAAAGAAAAACATGTTGATTATATCGAAATTTGGAGGCACCAATAATTTTAATTAATCATGAGTAGTGATACTATTGCTGACATAATAACTTCTATACGAAATGCCGATATGTATAGAAAAAGCGTGGTTCGAGTAGCATCTACTAATATCAGCCAAAGTATTGTTAAAATACTTTTACGAGAGGGTTTTCTCGAAAATGTGAGAAAACATCGAGAGAACAACAAATCTTTTTTGGTTTTAACCCTACGACATAGAAGGAATAGGAAAAGGACTTATAGAAATCTTTTAAATTTAAAACGGATAAGTCGGCCGGGTCTACGAATCTATTCTAACTATCAAAGGATTCCTAGAATTTTAGGTGGGATGGGGGTTGTAATTCTTTCTACTTCTCGAGGTATAATGACAGACCGAGAGGCTCGACTAGAAAGAATAGGCGGAGAAATTTTGTGTTATATATGGTAATCCTTCTAATATCCGATATGAAACTTCTTTTTTGTGAAAAAGAAAAGAGAAGGGGTAGGTTCTCTAATAGGGTTCTTCCTCCACTAGTTGATACTTCAAGGGGGTTTTACCTGGAATGAAAGAACAAAAATGGATTCATGAAGGTTTAATTACTGAATCGCTTCCCAACGGTATGTTCCGGGTTCGTTTAGATAATGAAGAT